CAACAATTTGTTTAATCGATACAAATTGTGATCCCGATCTTGCAGATATTTCGATTCCAGCGAATGATGACGCTATATCCTCAATCCGTTTAATTCTTAACAAATTAGTATTCGCGATTTGTGAGGGTCGTTCTAGCTATATAAGAAATCCTTGATTAATAATAAGATAAAACCAATAACTTTTACTTACAAAATAGGATAGATTTATGGAATTGGTTATTTTTTATGAATTTCTAAAAATAGATACAAATAACCGGGAATACTATGTAATTAGTTAATATTCCAAGTATTCATTGGTATTCTAAATACTCTATTCAAGTAGACAAAAAGATGGTTGAATCAAAATAATTTTGTTTAAAGTTGGATTTTTTCAGAGGTCAATATGAATGTGCTATCATGTTCCAGCGACACACTAAAAGGGTTATACGAGATATCCGGTGTGGAAGTAGGCCAACATTTCTATTGGCAAATAGGGGGTTTCCAAGTCCACGGACAAGTACTTATTACCTCTTGGGTTGTAATTGCTATTTTATTAGGTTCAGCTACTATAGCTGTTCGGAACCCACAAACCATTCCGACCGGGGGTCAGAATTTCTTCGAATATGTTCTTGAATTCATTCGAGATGTGAGTAAAACCCAAATTGGAGAAGAATATGGCTCTTGGGTTCCTTTTATTGGAACAATGTTTCTATTTATTTTTGTTTCTAATTGGTCAGGAGCTCTTTTACCTTGGAAAATAATAGAATTACCTCATGGAGAGTTAGCCGCACCTACGAATGATATAAATACTACTGTTGCTTTGGCTTTACTCACATCAGTGGCATATTTCTATGCAGGTCTTTCCAAAAGGGGATTAAGTTATTTCGGGAAATATATTCAACCAACACCAATACTTTTACCCATTAACATCTTAGAAGATTTCACAAAACCCTTATCACTTAGTTTTCGACTGTTCGGGAATATCTTAGCGGATGAATTAGTAGTTGTTGTTCTTGTTTCTTTAGTACCTTCAGTGGTTCCTATCCCTGTCATGTTCCTTGGATTATTTACAAGTGGTATTCAAGCTCTTATTTTTGCAACTTTAGCTGCGGCTTATATAGGTGAATCCATGGAGGGCCATCATTAAAATAGTCCTTTTTTTTTAGCTTAGCCCAAAACACCGTATGTGCGGCTCAAGATGACTTACTTAAGAACTAGAAATCTATTAAATTAAGAACAAAAAAATTACGACATTAGAGAGTTGTAAAAAAGGGGAAAGAGATCTAAAAGATCTTTTTCCTAAAATTATTAACTTAATAGCCTACCTTTCCTCAACGAATATTCTATTTTAGAATATTGATCCGCGAATCTTCTTATTCAAATCCTAAAATTATTAGTAATAATATTTTACTATTTACGACGTGTGATTAGTGATTAAATAAAAAAAAAAGGTATTCCTAAAAAAGAAGATTGATTCTCGAATCCGATTGAATCAAATGGTTTACATTATGTAAGAAAGACGTGTATATGTGATAGTAGATATTGACGAGTTATATAGAAATTAAAGATCTATTTCATTTCACCTACTACTGTATGGGTTGTATGGGTTCGAATAGAAGTCTCCCCTTTTTTGTGGCTATGAATTGGCCAAATAAACAGATAAAATAATGAAAAGATTTAAGAGTTGAAATCACAGTTCAGAACCAAGAAATGGAAGAAAAAAAGTCCTGTTGATTGACAAAAACTCTGTGGATATAAATGAAAAAATAGATATCGAAGGAGTTTTGACGATTCACTAATATATTATTATTACTTAAATTCGAAGTTCTTAGTTACTTCGACTGGATGAATCCGATCCAGGAATAATTTCATAATAATTCGTTGATTGATTGTATCATTAACCATTTCTTTTTGTTGGTACGAGGAACTTATCATGAATCCACTGATTTCTGCTGCTTCCGTTATTGCTGCTGGATTGGCCGTAGGGCTTGCTTCTATTGGACCTGGGGTTGGTCAAGGGACTGCTGCGGGTCAAGCCGTAGAGGGTATCGCGAGGCAGCCCGAGGCAGAGGGAAAAATACGAGGTACTCTATTGCTTAGTCTAGCTTTTATGGAAGCTTTAACCATTTATGGATTGGTTGTAGCATTAGCACTTTTATTTGCGAATCCTTTTGTTTAATCTTACAAATAAAAAAAATACCTATTTTATTGTTTTGGACTTGTCCTTTGCTTTTCAAATTCGATCCAAATTTCACTCATACAATTCCTTATTTGTTGATAAAATAACCTACGGGAAGGGCTGATTTGCAGATGAGGAATTAGCATACCGACTCACTTTCATCCTTCCCGTGCGGAGTCCAAGGGAAACTCCTTTTCTCGGGGCGTGCAACAATCAAGGGGTAGTTCATACTTTATAACTCGAAACTTTTTTGACTCTATTTCAAAATCAAAAAAGAATAAATAAAACATAAAGTGATCAAAAAATAACTTAACTCTAATCGATTTTTGAGTCTATCTATAA